AAAATGCCTGTACCATAACCGACACAGGTGGGTAGGTAGAGTATACTAAGGGGCGCGAGATAACTCTCTCTAAGGAACTCGGCAAAATAACTCCGTAACTTCGGGAGAAGGAGTACCTTATTCTATAAGGTTGCAATAACAAGATCCAAGCAACTGTTTATCAAAAACACAGGTCTCCGCTAAGTCGTAAGACGATGTATGGGGGCTGACGCCTGCCCAGTGCCAGAAGGTTAAAGAAGTCGGTTAGCATTAGCGAAGCTGGTAACTGAAGCCCTGGTGAACGGCGGCCGTAACTATAACGGTCCTAAGGTAGCGAAATTCCTTGTCGGGTAAGTTCCGACCCGCACGAAAGGCGTAATGATTTGGATACTGTCTCGGAGAGGGGCTCGGTGAAATAGACTTGTCTGTGAAGATGCGGACTACCTGCACCAGGACAGAAAGACCCTATGAAGCTTTACTGTAACTTGAAATTGAAATTGGACTTTATTCGCGCAGTATAGGTGGGAGGTGTTGATTATAATCTTGCGGGATTATTGGAGCCATCAGTGAGATACCACTCTTGTAATGTTAGATTTCTAACTTTGAATCATTATCTGGTCAAAGGACAGTTTCAGGCGGGCAGTTTGACTGGGGCGGTCGCCTCCCAAACGGTAACGGAGGCGTACAAAGGTTTCCTCTGAACGGGTAGAAATCGTATCTAGAGTGTAAAGGCATAAGGAAGCTTGACTGTGAGACCTACAAGTCGAACAGGGACGAAAGTCGGTCTTAGTGATCTGACGGTACTGAGTGGAAAGGCCGTCACTCAACGGATAAAAGTTACTCTAGGGATAACAGGCTGATCTCCCCCAAGAGTTCACATCGACGGGGAGGTTTGGCACCTCGATGTCGGCTCATCGCATCCTGGGGCGGTAGTACGTCCCAAGGGTTGGGCTGTTCGCCCATGAAAGCGGTACGCGAGCTGGGTTCAGAACGTCGTGAGACAGTTCGGTCCATATCCGGTGTAGGCGTTAGAATATTGAGAGGAGCCTTCTTTAGTACGAGAGGACCGAGAAGGACATACCTCTGGTGTACCAGTTATCGTGCCAACGGTAAACGCTGGGTAGCTATGTATGGAGTGGATAACCGCTGAAAGCATCTAAGTGGGAAGCCCACCTCAAGATAAGTATTCTCATCACGTAAGTGAGTAAGGTCACGGTAAGACTAACCGTTTGATAGGCATTAAGTGTAAGTACAGTAATGTATGTGCTGAGATGTCCTAATAGACCGAGGACTTGAATTTTAAAAATCTTTAAGATATTAATATATCTTAAAGATTTTATGCTTTGGTGTTTTTAGTGTACTGAACGGAACCACACTGATCCATCTCGAACTCAGTTGTGAAACGTTATAAATCGACGACAATACTTGGGGGGGGACCTCCTGGGAAGATAGTTCAATGCCAAAGTTTTAACTAATCAAATAATAAAATTCAATTAGAAATAAGTTATTTCTAATTGAATTTTATTGGAAGTAAAAAAAATTTTTCTTAAAAAATATTTTAAGTTTTATATATAATATTAAGTATAATACTAGTCATTAATATTATTTTCTGTATTTAAATTTTTAACATTTCTAGAGGACTATCAGTTATGGATACTCGTTTACTAGTAATTGGTGCGCCTGTTTTAGTAGCAGCATCATGGGCTTTATATAATATTGGTCGTTTAGCAATTCAACAACTTCAACGTTTATCGCGTTAAAAAAGTATTACAAGGCTAAAAAAAATAAAAATAGTCTTGTAATTTTTTAACATGTAAAAAAAATTTTTGTATGTGGATTAAGGCTAACAGAATCTAATGTTTTATTAACAATCAAGTTAATTTTTTTTTACTAAATTTCTTCTAGTATTTTTTAAACCTAATAAGAACAAATCTAGACAAATTAAATTCTATTTTGTACAATAAATTTAAATTAAAAAGCTATCTCAAATAACGCTAAAAAATCATGGCTGTACCTAAAAAACGGACATCAAAAGCAAAAAAAAATAGTCGTAAAGCTAATTGGAAAAGAAAAGCCGCAAAGTCAGCACAAAAATCTTTATCATTAGCAAAATCAATTTTACGAGGTAAAACTACCAGTTTTGTATATCGTCTTTACGTAGATGAATAGATTTGAAATTTTCTTAGTATAAATTTAAACATATATTAAGAAAATCTCATCCTTACTACTGAGTAGGGAACAATAAGGTTTAGTTTCCGTATTTTAATAGTACCTTGTTATTAAACTAATAAATACGAGTAGCGGATGTGGCGAAATTGGTAGACGCGCTAGATTTAGGTCCTAGTAACTTTTGTTTTGAGAGTTCGAGTCTCTCCATCCGCAATTAAAAAAATCTTTAATTAACTTCTTGGAGATTTGTTATATGGTTCTTCCATTTACTCTACAACAATTACGTATTTTTAAAGCCATCGCTTCTGAAAAAAGTTTTAGCCAAGCAGCAGAAATCCTATTTGTTTCCCAGCCCTCGTTAAGTAAACAAATTAAAACTTTAGAAAATCGTTTAGGAATTTTATTATTAAACCGAACTAATAATAAAATATCTTTAACTGAAGCGGGTCTAGTTTTTCTTCAATATTCGGAACGAATACTTGCTTTATGTGAAGAAAGTTGTCGGGCCTTAAATGATTTAAAAGATGGAGAACGAGGAAATTTAAAAGTTGGAGCAAGTCAAACTATTGGAGCTTATTTAATGCCACGTGTGTTGACCTTATTTGCTCAAAGTTATCCACAAATTAATTTAAATATCGATGTTGATTCAACAAGAATTATTGCAAAGAAAGTTGCTGATCAAATTATTGATATTGCTGTTGTAGGAGGAGATATTCCAACTAGTTTAAAAAAAAATTTGGAAATTGAAGATTTTGTTGAAGATGAACTAATCTTAATAATCCCGAAATCACATCCATTTGCACGAAAGAAAAAAAAGAAAATTAGTAAAGAAGATCTTTACCATTTAAATTTTATAACATTAAATTCTAATTCTACAATCCATAAATTTATTGATAATATCTTGATCCAAAATAATATTCAAACTAAACAATTTAATGTCATTATGGAGTTAAATTCGATTGAAGCTATAAAAACAGCTGTAAGTTTAGGCTTAGGGGCTGCTTTTGTATCTTCTTCGGCGATAGAAAAAGAAATTGAATTAAAAACAGTAGAAATTATAACAATTGAAAATATTAAAATAACTCGAACATTATCTATTATCACAAACCCAGCGTCGCATCGATCTAAAGCCTTTGATTTCTTTTACAATGAATTATGGTTACTAAAAAATTTATAAATTTATCTTGTTCTAATTTAAGTTGACGGAAATAAAATATATTCTGTAATATGAATTTATAAAAAGAGAAAATCTTTTAAATTATGAAATATGCAATTGTAGAAATTAGTGGAAGACAATTTTGGATTGAAACAGGAAAATATTACGATTTAAACCGAATTCCAACAGAACTTGGTAAAGAAATTACTTTAAATAGAGTTTTACTTGTTAATAATGAGGGAGAAATTTTAATCGGAAAACCTTATTTAGCAACTGTAAAAGTTAAAGGAAAAATTTTAGAACATTTACGTGGTCGTAAAACTATTGTTTATAAAATGCGTCCTAAGAAAAAAACTCGTAAAAAACAAGGTCATCGTCAAGATTTAACTCGAGTTCTTATAGAAGAAATAACTATTAATTAATAAAGAAGGAAGATAAATATGGCACATAAAAAAGGTGCAGGAAGTACAAAAAATGGTCGTGATTCTAATGCAAAACGTCTAGGCGTTAAAAGATTTGGCGGTGAAAAAGTGACAGCTGGTAGTATTTTAGTTCGTCAAAGAGGAATGAAATTTAAACCAGGCTCTAATGTTGGTTATGGAAAAGATTTCACTTTATTTGCATTAATTGATGGAACTGTAAAATTTGACTATAAAGATGCTCAACATAAAAGAGTAAACATTGTTAGTCACTAGACTTTTATAAATTTTTCAAAATGCTAAAAAATCCATTTATTAAAAATTCAGTCACAAATCAATATCAAACATTAATTAATCAAATTAATGCACTAGAAAATAATTTAAAAACCTTAACTGATACAGACCTAAGAAATAAAACTTTTCAATTAAAAAACCAATACCAAGAAAAACGAAACTTAGATTCTTTAATTGCTGAAGCTTTTGCAATTACTCGAGAAGCAAGTTTTCGGACTTTAGGTCTCCGTCATTTCGATGTTCAATTAATTGGAGGGTTAGTTTTAAATAGTGGAAAGATTAGTGAAATGCGGACTGGTGAAGGAAAAACCTTAGTAGCTACTTTACCAGCCTATTTAAATGCTTTAACAAATAAAGGTGTTCATGTTGTTACTGTAAATGATTATTTAGCAAGTCGTGATCAAATTTCAATGGGACAAATTTATCGATTCTTAGGATTAGACACCGGTTTAATTCAAGAGGATATGTCCTTTTTAGAACGTCAGCAAAATTATAGAGCTGATATTACTTACGTGACAAATAATGAAGTAGCTTTTGATTATTTACGTGATAATATGGCCTCTAATTTGAATCAAGTTGTTCTACCTCCATTTAATTATTGTATTGTAGATGAAGTAGATTCAATTTTCATTGATGAAGCCCAAGTTCCATTGATTATTTCTCAAGCTGTTGAAACGTGTATTGATAAATATATTGTTGCGGCAGAAGTTGCGGAGTATTTAGAAGTTAATGTTCATTTTAAAGTAGATGAAAAAAATCGAAATATTATCTTAACTGAACAAGGAACAGCGCAAATTGAAAAAATTTTACAAGTTGAAGATTTATATAATCTTAATGATCCTTGGATTCCATATATTTTGAGCGCTATTAAAGCTACTGCTTTATTCTTTAAAAATGTGCATTATATTGTTCAAAATAATCAAATTGTTATTGTTGATGAATTTACCGGTCGAATTATGCCTGATAGAAGATGGAATGAAGGTTTACATCAAGCTGTTGAGGCAAAAGAAGGTGTTCCAATTCGACAAAATACAGAAACAGCTGCATCAATAACTTATCAAAATTTTTTCTTATTGTATCCTAAATTATCGGGTATGACGGGAACGGCCAAAACTTCAGAATTAGAATTTGAAAAAATTTATAATTTATCTGTAGAAGAAATCCCAACAGCCCGCCCAAACCTTCGAAAAGACTTACCTGATTTTGTATATAAAGATAGTTTAACGAAATGGACTGCTATTGCAAAAGAATGCAAATCTATTGCAAAAACAAAACAGCCTATTTTAATAGGTACAACAACGGTTGAAAATTCGGAAATGTTAGCCGATTTATTAAAAGAATATCAACTATCTTATCAAGTATTAAATGCAAAACCAGAAAATGTAAAACGTGAATCAGAAATTGTTGCACAAGCTGGTGAAATTGGAAGTATTACAATTGCAACCAATATGGCCGGTCGAGGAACAGATATTATTTTAGGGGGAAATATTACATTTAAAGTTCGAAAACAACTTTATAATATTTTAATTTCTTATAAAACTCAAAGTAAATTAACAAAACTAAATACTATTTTCCCTTTATCAAAAGATATTGGTTTTACTTCACAAAAATTTTTAAGTGTTTTAAATTCATTACTTAACGATTCGAAATTTTTAAGTTTATCGTCAACTGGAATTTTAAAATTTTTAAACGAAATTGATCAAATTCGAATTCCTAAAATTTCATATCAATGCTCAATTAAATTCTTACTTAATGAATTATCGAAATTTGAGAAAAAAAACCAAAATATAGATAACAAAATTGTTAAAAATTTAGGTGGGCTTTATATTATTGGAACGGAACGGAATAATTCTCGCAGGATCGATAATCAGTTACGGGGTCGATGTGGAAGACAAGGAGATCCAGGTACATCAAGATTTTTCCTAAGTTTAGAAGATGCCTTATTTAGAAATTTTGGAAGTTCAAATCTTCAAAATTTTATGCAAAATCAACTTTTAGATGATCTTCCATTAGAATCAAATTTATTAACTAAAAGTTTAGATGCAGCTCAAAAACGCGTAGAAGAAAGAGATTATGATGGACGAAAGTATTTATTTGATTATGATGATATACTAAATAAACAACGTAATATAGTCTATTATGAACGAAGAAAACTTTTAGAAAGTCAATCACTTCGTGAAACCATTTTAGCTTATGGAGAACAAGTTATTAAAGATATTATAAACTTGTTAAAAGATCCAAAATTTAATGAAAATGGTTCTTTAGTGGAAGACCTTTTCAAAACAAGGTTAGTAAGTTTAAATTCTGATTTAAATATCATCGATCCATTTGAATTAAAAACTTATTTATTTCAAGAATTTTGGTTATCTTATGAAGCAAAAGTTCTAGAATTTGAAATATGCCAAACTGGGTTAATTCGCTCATTTGAACGAACAGTTATTCTTTATTATATTGATATTGCGTGGAAAGAACATTTACAAAAAATTTCATTATTACGTGATGCTGTTGGATGGAGAAGTTATGGACAAAGAAATCCATTATTTGAATTTAAAGAAGAAGCGTATAATTTATTCCAAAATCGAAATACAATAATACGACATTTATTAATTCGTGATTTTTTACATTCCTTTATTTTGTAAAGGTTAAATATAGTTTTACTTAAAAAAAAATAATTACATTTATGACAAAACGCACTCTATCAAATAAAACGCGTCCTTCTATTTTAAAAGTATCAGGTTTTCGTAGTCGTATGTCGACTGCAGAAGGAAGAAAAATCATTCGAAATCGTCGAAAAAAAGGACGAAAAAAATTAGCAATTCAACGTTAATTAAATACATTATTAGAGTCAATCAGTTTTGTTTACTCTAATAATAAATAATTTTTTATGTAAAATTAATATAATAGTAATTTACTAAATACAATTTTGATTGCATGAATTTATGAAATTTACTGATGAACTGACCCTGTTATTAAAAGCTAGATATCCGATAATTTATATTAATACCATTGAAGAAGATCGAGTTGAATATATTATTCGAAAATATATTAAAACAAGTTTAAATAGAAGCATTTATAGTTGGGATTTTGTGGATGGTTATACTAATAACCCAAATAATGAAGGATTCGCAAAGCGAAATCCCGTACAAGCACTTGAACTTATTGAACGTTTGGCCCCTCAAACTCCGGCATTAGTTTTATTAAAAGATTTTAATAGATTTTTAACAGATGTTTCAATTTCAAGAAAATTAAAAAATATAAGTAGAATTCTAAAACTTCAACCAAAAACAATTATCATTATTGGTTCAGAATTAAATATTCCAAAAGATTTATACGATTTAATTACAGTTTTAAAATTTCAATTACCTATGGAAAGTGAAATCAATCATGAATTAAAACGTTTAATTCAATCTTTAAATATTGAAATCGATAAACAAATTTTAGAGAACTTAACAAGAGCTTGCCAAGGTTTATCACTTGAGCGTA